AATTAATTCATATGCTAATTTTAACATGTAAAAATATTTATATAAAAATTATTTATTGTAATAAATTAATTATATAAATTAATATACATATATTAAATAATTATATATATGTATATAAATATTATAATGAATTGCCTGAAAAAGGATTACCTTGATAGGGTAAATCATGTAATTATATTACATTCATTATTTATAATATTATATTTAATAGAATTAAACTATTTCTAAAAGTATCAAAAACTTTTGTGCATCATACACTAAAACATATAATATAATTATATATATATATAATATTTATTATTTATTATATATATAATATTTATTAATAATAAAAAGATAAGCTAATTAAGCTACTGGGTTCATACCCCATTTATAAAGGTTTTAATCCTTTTCTTTTTAGTTTTTAATAATTCATCAAAAATTATATTTATAACAATCTTAATAATAGGAACTATAATTTCTATTTCTGCAAATTCATGATTAAGAGCTTGAATAGGATTAGAAATTAATTTATTATCTTTTATCCCCCTAATAAGTGATAATAAATTAATATCAACAGAATCCTCTTTAAAGTATTTTTTAACTCAAGCATTAGCATCTTCAGTATTTTTATTTTCAATTATTTTATTATTATTAAATTCAAGAAAACTTAATAATTATTATATAATAGAAATAATAATTATTTCTTCCTTATTACTAAAAAGAGGTTCAGCTCCATTTCATTTTTGATTCCCAAATGTAATAGAAGGACTATCATGAACTAATACATTAATTTTAATAACTTGACAAAAAATTGCTCCTTTAATATTAATTTCTTATATAATTATAAAACCATTAATTATTATTAGAATTATTTTTTCAAGAATAATTGGTGCATTAGGAGGATTAAATCAAACATCTCTTCGAAAACTAATAGCTTATTCTTCAATTAATCATTTAAGATGAATATTAGCTGCAATATATAATAGAAATTTATTATGAATAATTTATTTTTTATTTTATTCATTTTTAACCTTTTCAATAATTTTTATATTTAATATATTTAAAATTTCTTATATTAATCAATTATTTTCATTACTTTTTTATTCAAAAAATATAAAATTTTTTTTATTTTTTAATTTATTATCATTAGGTGGATTACCTCCATTTTTAGGATTTTTTCCTAAATGAATTGTAATTCAATCTTTAACTTTAAATAATCAATTATTTTTATTAACATTTATAGTAATAATAACATTAATTACTTTATATTTTTATATACGATTATCTTATAGAGCTTTTATATTAAATTATTATGAAAATAATTGAATAATTAATTCTATTTATAATTCAATAAATATAAAAATTTTTATATTTTGTTCATTTATATCTTCTTTTGGATTATTTTTATTATCTTCTTTATATTTTATATTTTAAGGTTTTAAGTTAAATAAACTAATAGCCTTCAAAGCTATAAATATAAGGTAATCTTTTAAGCCTTAGTAAATTTTATTACTCCTTTAGAATTGCAGTCTAATATCATTATTGACTATAAAGCTTTGATTAAAGAGAATTATTCTCATAAATAAATTTACAATCTATTGCCTAAACTTCAGCCATTTAATCGCAACAATGGTTATTTTCTACTAATCATAAAGATATTGGAACTTTATATTTTATTTTTGGTGCATGAGCCGGAATAGTAGGAACGTCTTTAAGAATTTTAGTACGAGCTGAATTAGGACATCCAGGTGCACTTATTGGAGATGACCAAATTTATAATGTAATTGTTACAGCTCATGCATTCGTAATAATTTTTTTTATAGTAATACCAATTATAATTGGAGGATTCGGAAATTGATTAGTTCCTTTAATATTAGGAGCACCTGATATAGCTTTTCCTCGAATAAATAATATAAGTTTTTGACTTTTACCACCTGCATTAACTTTATTACTTGTAAGTAGTATAGTAGAAAATGGAGCTGGAACAGGATGAACTGTTTATCCACCTTTATCTTCCAATATCGCTCATGGAGGTGCTTCTGTTGATTTAGCTATTTTTTCTTTACATTTAGCTGGAATTTCTTCTATTTTAGGTGCTGTAAATTTTATTACAACAGTAATTAATATACGATCTACAGGAATTACTTTCGACCGAATACCTTTATTTGTATGATCAGTAGTTATTACAGCATTATTATTACTTTTATCATTACCAGTATTAGCAGGAGCTATTACTATACTATTAACAGATCGAAATTTAAATACATCATTTTTTGACCCAGCAGGAGGGGGAGATCCTATTCTTTATCAACATTTATTTTGATTTTTTGGTCATCCTGAAGTTTATATTTTAATTTTACCAGGATTTGGAATAATTTCTCATATTATTAGTCAAGAATCTGGAAAAAAAGAAACATTCGGTGCATTAGGAATAATTTATGCTATACTAGCTATTGGATTATTAGGATTTATTGTATGAGCTCATCATATATTTACAGTAGGAATAGATGTAGATACTCGTGCTTACTTTACATCAGCTACTATAATTATTGCTGTACCAACAGGTATTAAAATTTTTAGCTGATTAGCAACTTTATACGGAACTCAAATAAATTATTCACCTGCTACACTATGAGCTTTAGGATTTGTATTCTTATTTACAGTAGGAGGATTAACAGGAGTTATTTTAGCTAACTCATCAATCGATATTATTTTACATGATACTTATTATGTAGTAGCTCATTTTCATTATGTATTGTCAATAGGAGCAGTATTTGCAATTATAGCAGGATTTGTTCATTGATATCCATTATTTACAGGATTAACTTTAAATAATATTCATTTAAAAAGTCAATTTATTATTATATTCATTGGTGTAAATTTAACATTTTTCCCTCAACATTTTTTAGGATTAGCAGGTATACCACGACGATATTCAGATTACCCAGATGCTTATACAGCATGAAACGTAATTTCTACTATCGGTTCAACAATTTCTTTATTAGGTATTATATATTTTTTTTACATCATTTGAGAAAGTATAGTATCACAACGCCAAGTTTTATTTCCTATTCAATTATGTTCATCTATTGAATGATTACAAAATACTCCACCATCTGAACATAGTTATTCTGAATTACCTTTATTAACTAATTTCTAATATGGCAGATTAGTGCAATGGATTTAAGCTCCATATATAAAGTAATTTACTTTTATTAGAAACTAATGTCTACATGAGCAAATTTAGGATTACAAGATAGTTCTTCTCCTTTAATAGAACAATTAATTTTTTTTCATGATCATGCACTTTTAATTTTAGTTATAATTACTATTTTAGTTGGTTACTTAATAATTATACTATTTTTTAATAAATATGTAAATCGATATTTACTTCATGGTCAAACTATTGAAATTATTTGAACAATTCTTCCTGCAATTATTTTATTATTTATTGCGTTTCCATCATTACGACTTTTATACTTATTAGATGAAATTAATGAACCAGCTATTACACTAAAAACTATTGGTCATCAATGATATTGAAGTTATGAATATTCAGATTTTACAAATATAGAATTTGATTCTTATATAATTCCAACAAATGAATTATCAACAAATATATTTCGCTTATTAGATGTTGATAATCGAGTAGTATTACCAATAAATTCTCAAATTCGAATTTTAGTAACAGCTGCAGATGTTCTTCATTCATGAACTGTACCAGCTTTAGGAGTAAAAGTTGATGGAACTCCAGGTCGTCTTAATCAAACAAATTTTTTAATTAATCGCCCAGGTTTATTTTATGGTCAATGTTCAGAAATTTGTGGAGCTAATCATAGTTTTATACCAATTGTTATTGAAAGAATTCCAACTAATTATTTTATTAAATGAATTTCTAATAATATAAATTCTTCATTAGATGACTGAAAGCAAGTACTGGTCTCTTAAACCATATTATAGTAAATTAGCGTTTACTTCTAATGAAAAAAAAAATTAGTTAAATATATAACATTAGTTTGTCAAACTAAAATTATCATCTATTGATATTTTTTAATTCCACAAATAGCTCCAATTGGTTGATTAAGTTTATTTATTATTTTTTCTATTACTTTTATAATTTTTAATATAATAAATTATTTTTCATTTACTCCTAGAATACCTAAATTAAATTTAATTAATAAAAATAAAATTTCAAATTCAATAAATTGAAAATGATAACAAATTTATTTTCAGTATTTGACCCTTCATCAAGAATTTTTAATCTTTCATTAAACTGATTAAGTACTTTTTTAGGAATTTTAATAATTCCTTCTTTATATTGATTAATACCATCTCGATATAACATTTTTTGAAATAATATTTTATTAACTTTACATAAAGAATTTAAAACTCTATTAGGTCCTATAGGATCAAATGGTTCTACATTTATTTTTATTTCACTATTTTCTATAATTTTATTTAATAATTTTATAGGATTATTTCCTTATATTTTTACAAGTACTAGTCATTTAACATTAACACTTACATTAGCATTACCATTATGATTATGTTTTATATTATTTGGATGAATTAATAATACACAACATATATTTGCTCATTTAGTTCCACAAGGAACTCCCTCTATTTTAATACCATTTATGGTATGTATTGAAACAATTAGAAATGTAATTCGCCCAGGAACTTTAGCAGTTCGATTAACAGCAAATATAATTGCTGGACATTTATTATTAACACTTCTAGGTAATACTGGACCTTCAATATCAATAATATTATTAAGATTATTAATTATTACTCAAATTGCTTTATTAGTTTTAGAATCAGCTGTAGCCATAATTCAATCTTATGTATTTGCTGTACTTAGAACTTTATATTCTAGAGAAGTAAATTAATGACAACTCATTCAAATCATCCATTTCATTTAGTAGATTATAGTCCATGACCTCTAACTGCTTCAATCGGTGCAATAACAACAGTTGCTGGTATAGTAAAATGATTTCATCAATATAATTTATCATTATTTTTATTAGGAAATATTATTACAATTTTAACAGTTTATCAATGATGACGAGATGTCTCTCGAGAAAGAACTTTTCAAGGATTACATACTTTTATAGTAACAACAGGATTACGATGAGGAATAATTTTATTTATTTTATCAGAAATTCTATTTTTTATTTCTTTTTTCTGAGCTTTTTTTCATAGTAGTTTATCACCTTCAATTGAATTAGGAGTAATTTGACCTCCATTAGGAATTTATGCTTTTAATCCATTTCAAGTTCCTCTATTAAATACAGTAATTTTATTAACATCTGGAATTACAGTAACCTGAGCACATCATAGTTTAATAGAAGGAAATCATTCTCAAACCACTCAAGGATTATTTTTTACAGTATTATTAGGTGTATATTTTACAATTTTACAAGCTTATGAATATATTGAAGCTCCATTTGCAATTGCAGACTCTGTTTACGGGTCAACTTTTTTTATAGCAACAGGGTTTCATGGAATTCATGTACTAATTGGAACTACTTTTTTATTAATTTGTTTAATTCGACATTTAAATAATCATTTTTCTAAAAATCATCATTTTGGATTTGAAGCAGCTGCTTGATACTGACATTTTGTTGATATTGTTTGATTATTTCTTTATGTATCAATTTATTGATGAGGAGGATAATTAATTTATTTATATAATATAAAAAGTATATTTGACTTCCAATCATAAAGTCTATTATAAATAGTATAAATAATTATATCAATTTTAATAATAAGATTTATCATTTTATTAATTTCAACATTAGTAATATTATTAGCATCAATTATTTCAAAAAAATCTATTATTGATCGAGAAAAATCTTCTCCATTTGAATGTGGATTTGACCCAAAATCATCATCACGTCTTCCATTTTCCTTACGATTTTTTTTAATTACTATTATTTTTTTAATTTTTGATGTAGAAATTGCATTAATTTTACCTATTATTTTAATTATTAAAATTTCAAATTTAATAATGTGAACTATTACAACTATTATATTTATTTTAATTTTATTACTAGGTTTATATCATGAATGAAATCAAGGAATACTAAACTGATCAAATTAGGGTTGTAGTTAAATATAACATTTGATTTGCATTCAAAAAGTATTGAAATTCAATCTACCTTGAATATGAAGTGATATATCACAATTAGTTTCGACCTAATTCTAGGTAATACTTACCCTTATTCTTATATTCAATTAATTGAAGCCAAAAAGAGGCTTATCACTGTTAATGATAAAACTGAATAATATTCCAATTAAAGAAGTATGATGTTCAAGTAAAAGCTGCTAACTTTTTTCTTTTAATGGTTAAATTCCATTTATACTTCTATTTATATAGTTTAATAAAAACATTACATTTTCATTGTAAAATTAAAATATTTTTTTTATAAATTACTAAAATAAATTCACTATATTCAAAGATAAAATTATCTCCATAACATCTTCAATGTCATACTCTATAATATAAGCTATTTGAATAAAAAAAACAAAATATATAAATAATTAAAATTCAAAAAATAAATGTTAATAAATAAATTTTTAAATTATTATTTTGTAATAATTGATTAAACTGAGAATTTTTTAATAAATTATAATAAAGTTTTTGACCACCAAAATATTCTGATCAACCTTGATCAAAACATTTAACTATTTTTCCAATTAATAAAAAATTATTAATAATACCATAAGTAGAAATATAAGGTATGAATCATATTGATCCTAAAAAATAGGAACTATTATATATATTAAATGATTTATTATAAAAAAATAAAGAAATTTTTGAAATTTTATATCCAATTAATCCACCTATAATACAAACAAATCTAGTTAATAATTTTAAATAATTAGGAAGAATAATAGTTATAGGAGTTGAGAAAATTAATCATCTTAATATTCTTCCACCAAAAATTCTTAAAATTAATAAACCTATTATACTTTTTAATATTACTCAACCTTCATCATTTAATATATTTAAAGAACTAAAATTAGAATCACCAGTTATTGAATAATATACTAAACGAAAAGAATAACAAACAGTTAAACCAGTAGAAAAAAAAAATAAAAAAAACGAAAATATATTAATATATGATAATGAAACTATTTCCAAAATTAAATCCTTTGAATAAAATCCAGCTAAAAAAGGTATTCCACATAAAGCTAAATTAGCAACATTAAAACAAGATGAAGTTAATGGTATTATTATTCTTAATCCTCCCATTAAACGAATATCTTGTGTATTATTTATATTATGAATAATAGCTCCGGCACATATAAATAATAAAGCTTTAAATAAAGCATGAGTAAGTAAATGAAAAAATGCTAATTTACTATATCCTATTGATAAAATTCTTATTATTAAACCTAACTGACTTAATGTAGATAAAGCAATAATTTTTTTTAAATCAAATTCATAATTAGCTCCTAATCCAGATATAAATATAGTTAATCCAGATAATAATAATAATAAATTACTTATTCAACAATCTAATAATAATATATTAAATCGAATTAATAAATAAATTCCTGCTGTTACTAAAGTAGAAGAATGAACTAATGCAGAAACAGGAGTAGGAGCAGCTATAGCAGCTGGTAATCAAGATGAAAATGGAATTTGAGCACTTTTAGTTATTGCCGCTAATATAACTAATATTCCAATAATTATTATTTCTTTATTATTTTTTATAAATTCTAAATAAAAAATATAATTTCAACTTCCATAATTTAATATTCATGAAATTGCTAATAATAATGCAACATCACCAATACGATTGGATAAAGCAGTTAATATACCAGCATTATATGATTTTACATTTTGAAAATAGATTACTAAACAATAAGATACAAGTCCTAATCCATCTCATCCTAATAAAATTCTAATTAAATTTGGACTAATAATTAATAATATTATAGAACTTACAAATATAAGAACTAATATAATAAATCGATTAATTTTATAATCAGATTCTATATATTCTTTTCTATAAAAAATTACTAAACAAGAAATTATTAAAACAAAAGATATAAAAATTAAACTTATTCAATCAAATAATAAAGTTATTACAATAATTATAGAATTTAATGAAACAACTTCTCATTCAATAAAAATTCTATAATCATCTATTAAAAATAAAATTCCAAAATAAAATGATGTTAAACTAAAAAAAAATAAAATTACAAAACTAATTTTACAAATTGATAAATATTTCACGATTTAAAAAGAATTATCTTATCATTGATACCACAAATCAATATTTTTATTAAACTATTTAAATATAATCATAATAAACATATTTCACTTTTTAAAATTAATAAATTTAAAGGAAATCAATGTAAAAACAAAAGTAAAAATTCTCGAATTAAACCACCTCTAAAAGAATAAATTCCAGAAAATAATTTTCCATGTTGTCTATAAGAATATAAATATAAAGTATAAGCAGCTCTAAAAAAAGATAATAAAGATAATATTAATATAGAAACTCATGATCATATTACAATTCTATTAATTAAAGAAATCTCTCCTAATAAATTTAAAGTTGGAGGAGCTGCTATATTTGCAGAACACAATAAAAATCATCATAAAGCTATAGAAGGTATAAAATTTAATAAACCTTTATTAATTAATAAACTACGACTTCCTAATCGTTCATAAGAAATATTTGCTAAACAAAATAATCCAGAAGAACATAACCCATGAGCAATTATTAAACTATATGCTCCACAAATTCCTATATAAGATATAGTTATTAAACCAGCTAAGACTACTCCTATATGAGCTACTGAAGAATAAGCAATTAATGCTTTTAAATCAGTTTGTCGTAAACATAATAAACTAACTAATACTCCACCAACTAATCTAATTCTTACTCAAATAAAATTAAATTTTATACCAATTAATTGTAAAAATGAATAAACTCGTAATAAACCATATCCTCCTAATTTTAATATAATTCCAGCTAAAATTATTGAACCAGAAACAGGAGCTTCTACATGAGCTTTAGGTAATCATAAATGAACTAAAAATATAGGTATTTTTACTAAAAATGCTATAACTAAAGAAAAATAAAGAATTTCATAAAAAAAATTAAAATTACTTAATAAATAAAAATTTATTGTCCCTGTAATATTATATAAATAAAAAATTCCAACTAATATAGGTAAAGATACTAATAATGTATAAAATAATAAATAAATTCCTGCTTGTAAACGTTCAGGTTGATACCCTCATCCCAAAATTAAAAATAAGGTTGGAATTAAACTTCTTTCAAAAAATAAATAAAATATAAATAAACTCATTCTTCTAAAAGTAAGAATTAATAAAATTAACAAAAATAAAATATTTAATAAAAATAAATTTACATAATTATTATATTTAAAAATTGATTCACTTGCTATTAATATTAAAGAAATAATTCATAAACTTAATAAAATTAATCCATAAGAAATTATGTCACATCCAAATAAATAAGAAATAGATATAAAATAGTTTCTATATATATTTATTAAAATAAAAATAAAACTTAATATAAATAATATTATTTGAACCGTTCAATATATATTATATAATAAACATAATGGAAATATAAATATAATTCTAATAATAATTTTTAACATTGTAAAATATTAAATCTTTGAAAATAATCATTTCCATGAGTACGAATTATAGAGACTAAAATAGATAAACCTAAAGCACCTTCACATACACTAAATACTAAAAATATTATTCTAAAATAATTTTCATAATTTATTATATTTAAATAAATAAATAATATTAAAAATAATCTTAAAACAACATATTCAAGTCTTAATAATATTGATAATAAATGTTTACGATTAGAAACAAATGTAAATACTCCTATAATAAATAAAATTCTTGGTAAACTTCAATTTAAAATTATCATTAGTTTTAATAGTTTAATAAAAACATTGGTCTTGTAAATCAAAATTAAGATAATCTTTTAAAACTTCAAGAAAAAAGAAATCTCTTTATCATTAATCCCCAAAATTAATATTTTAATTAAACTATTTCTTGATATTATTCAATGAACTTTAATATTATTTATATTTATTTTTAATATAATTTTTTTAAATATAAAACATCCGTTAGCTATAGGATTAATTTTACTAATTCAAACAACATTAATTTCATTAACTTCAGGATTTATAAGTAAAACTTTTTGATTTTCTTATATTTTATTTTTGGTATTTATTGGTGGAATATTAGTTTTATTTATTTATGTAACCTCTTTAGCATCAAATGAAATATTTTCTTTTTCAATTAAATTAATAATAATTTCTACAATAATTATTTTTATAGTAATAACTTTTATATATTTTATAGACAAAAATTTATTAATACAATATAAAAATTTAGAAATAAATTCTATTTATAATATAAATTCTTATATTATAGAAAATTCTTTATCTTTAAATAAATTATATAATTATCCAACTAATATTATAACAATTTTATTAATAAACTATTTATTAATCACATTAATTGCAGTAGTAAAAATTACTAAATTATTTAAAGGTCCATTACGACCAATATTTAACTAATGAATAAACCTTTACGAGTGAAACACCCAATTTTACAAATTATTAATAGAGCATTAGTTGATTTACCAGCTCCTGTAAATATTTCATCATGATGAAATTTTGGATCATTACTATTTTTATGTTTAATAATTCAAATTTTAACTGGATTATTTTTAGCAATACATTATACTGCAGACATTAATTTAGCTTTTAATAGTGTTAATCATATTTGTCGAGATGTAAATTATGGATGATTATTACGAACTATACATGCTAACGGTGCATCATTTTTCTTTATTTGCATTTATTTACATGTAGGTCGAGGAATATATTATGGATCTTACTTATTTACATCAACTTGATTAGTAGGAGTAATTATTTTATTTTTAGTTATAGGAACAGCATTTATAGGATATGTATTACCATGAGGACAAATATCATTTTGAGGAGCAACAGTTATTACAAACTTATTATCAGCTATCCCTTATTTAGGAATTGATTTAGTACAATGAGTATGAGGAGGATTTGCTGTTGATAATGCTACATTAACTCGATTCTTTACATTTCACTTTATTTTACCATTTATTGTATTAGCTGCAACATTAATTCATATTTTATTTTTACATGAAACAGGATCTAATAATCCATTAGGAATTAATTCAAATACTGATAAAATTCCTTTTCATCCTTATTTTACCTATAAAGACATTGTAGGATTTATTTTAATAACAATAATATTGATTCTATTAGTTTTAATTAATCCTTATTTATTAGGAGATCCAGATAATTTTATTCCAGCTAATCCATTAGTTACACCAATTCATATTCAACCAGAATGATACTTTTTATTTGCTTATGCTATTTTACGATCAATTCCTAATAAATTAGGAGGAGTAATTGCTTTAGTTTTATCAATTGCTATTTTAGCAATTCTTCCATTTTATCATTTAAGAAAATTTCGAGGAATTCAATTTTATCCTATTAATCAATTTTTATTTTGAATAATAGTAATTACAGTAATTTTATTAACATGAATTGGAGCTCGACCAGTTGAAGACCCTTATGTATTAATTGGTCAAATTTTAACTGTTATTTATTTCTCATATTTTATATTTAATCCATTAATTATTAAATGATGAGATAATTTATTAAATTAGTTAATGAGCTTGAATAAGCATTTGTTTTGAAAACATAAGATAGAAATTAAAATTTCTATTAACTTTACTAAAATAAATTACTTAAATTAAATAAATTAAAAAAATTTTAAACCCAATAAAAAATAATAAAAAATTTAATGAAAAAGGTAAAAATCTTTTTCATGCTAAATATATTAATTTATCATAACGAAATCGTGGTAATGTACCACGAACCCAAATAAATATAAAAGAAACAAATATTAATTTAATATAAAATATAAAAGAAAATAAATCACTTCCTAAAAATATTACACAAAATAATATTCTTATAAATAAAATTCTAGCATATTCAGCTAAAAAAATTAAAGCAAATCCTCCTCTTCTATATTCTACATTAAATCCTGATACTAATTCAGACTCCCCCTCTGCAAAATCAAATGGAGTTCGATTAGTTTCAGCTAAAGAAATTCTAAATCATACTAAAAATATAGGAAATATTAAAAACAAAAATCATATAAATAATTGATATTTATAAAATATTAATATATTATAACCATCAATTAAAAATACAAATCTTAATAATACTAAAGCTAATCTAACTTCATAAGAAATTGTTTGAGCTACAGCTCGTAATCCTCCTAATAAAGCATAATTTGAATTAGATGATCATCCAGCAATTATTACTGTATATACTCCTAATCTAGTACAACAAAGAAAAAATAATAAACCTAAATTAAAAGAAAATATTTTAATAAATATAGGTATACATATTCAAACTAATAAAGATAAAAATAAAGAAAAAATAGGTGAGAAATAATAAGAAATATAATTAGATAATAAAGGATAAGTTTGTTCTTTAGTAAATAACTTAATTGCATCACAAAAAGGTTGAGGAATTCCTATAATTCCAACTTTATTAGGACCTTTACGAATTTGAATATATCCTAAAACTTTTCGTTCTAAAAGAGTTAAAAAAGCTACTCTTACTAAAACAAAAATAATTAATAATAATCTTCTAATAATTAATAATAAATTGTCAAAAAAAAACAAGTACTATTTGTAATAAAAATTTACATTAATAAATTCTAAATTTATTGCACTAATCTGCCAAAATAGTTATATATTAATTTAATTCAATTATAAAAATAATAATTTATTAAATATTAGGTCCTTTCGTACTGAAATATTTTAATTTTTTAAAGATAGAAACCAACCTGGCTTACACCGGTTTGAACTCAGATCATGTAAGAATTTAAAAGTCGAACAGACTTAAAATTTAAGCTTCTACACCTAAAATTATTTCTTAATCCAACATCGAGGTCGCAATCTTTTTTATTGATAAGAACTCTCCAAAAAAATTACGCTGTTATCCCTAAAGTAACTTGTATTTTTAATCATTAAAAATGGATCATTTATTCATAAATTAATGTAAAATAAAAATTAAAAGTTTTATAAATTTTAATATCACCCCAATAAAATATTATTAATTATTATTATAAAATAAATCTAAATAATAATAATAATTTTAATATAAAGATTTATAGGGTCTTCTCGTCTTTTAAATAAATTTTAGCTTTTTGACTAAAAAATTAAATTCAAAAAAAAATTAAGATGAAACAGTTAATATCTCGTCCAACCATTCATACAAGCCTTCAATTAAAAGACTAATGATTATGCTACCTTTGCACAGTTAAAATACTGCGGCCATTAAAATTTATTCAGTGGGCAGGTTAGACTTTTTATAAACAAAAAAAGACATGTTTTTGTTAAACAGGCGAACATTATTTTGCCGAATTCTTTATAACAACTTATCTTAAAAATTTATTTATATAATAATTTATACTAATTATATCATTATTTTTTTATTTTTAAAATTAAAATAAATACTTTAATAAAAATTTAAAATTAAATAAATAATTAATTATTACAAAATAAATTATAACATTTTTATTAATAATAACTATTTCTAAGTTTATATTTATATATTAATTAATGAATTTTTAAAATTTTATTTTATAGCTTATCCCATAAAATATTTAAATTAAATAATTATTTAATTAATTTACTTAATTAAATAATATAAAATTTATAAATTAAATTTATTTCTTAAAGAACTAGATACCTTTAAAAACGAATAACATTTCATTACTAATATATTATTAAAAATAATTTTGTTACATTAACTTTTATAATATATTAACTCTTTTAAAATCGAGAAAATTATAATAAATAATTTTTAATAAATAAACCCTGATACACAAGGTACAATAAATTAAATTTACTTTTATAATAAAAATTTTTCAAATATTTCAATTTTATTTCACAATACTATTAAACTATAATTAATATTATTTTTTCTATATTATATACTAAAACATTACATTATATAATTATTTTTAATAATTTAAATAAATTAATAAATAAATTAATAAATAAAATCTAATCAATTTATATTGATTTGCACAAAAACCTTTTCAATGTAAATGAAATACTTTACTTAATAAGCTTTAAATTGCATTCTAGATACACTTTCCAGTACATCTACTATGTTACGACTTATCTTACCTTAATAATAAGAGTGACGGGCGATGTGTACATATTTTAGAGCTAAAATCAAATTATTAATCTTTATAATTTTACTATCAAATCCACCTTTAATAAATGTTTCAAATTTATATTCGTATAAATAACTTTATTGTAACCCATTTTTACTTAAATATAAGCTACACCTTGATCTGATATATTTTCTTTTACAAAATTTTGAAAATTAACATTCTTATAAAATATTCTAATAACAACGATATATAAACTGATTACAAATTTAAGTGAGGTCCATCGTGGATTATCGATTATAAAACAGGTTCCTCTGAATAGACTAAAATACCGCCAAATTTTTTAAGTTTCAAGAACATAACTATTACTACCTAAGTTTTAAAAATTACATTTTAAATAATAGGGTATCTAATCCTAGTTTTTATTTAAAATTTTTAAGAATCAATTATAATTAAAAAAAATGTAATAAATTTAAAATTTCACCTAATAAATTTATTTTTATTTTAATAAAACAATTTAACTTCAACTAAAAAAATTTATTTGCATTATTAGTATAACCGCGACTGCTGGCACAAATTTAGTCAATACTTATTTAATATTACTATCTCTAAATTTCTTTAATTAATAATATTAATTATTGCGAATAAAATACATTATTTATTATTAAAATAAATAAAAATTCATACAAAAATTTACATATAAATTAAATTAATAATAAATTTTTAAGCTAAAATAAAACTTTATAAATTAAACAATATTAATTATTTAATATATTTTAATAAATTTAATAAATATAAATATTTAAAATTAGTAATTAATTAATAAATTAATTTTATAAATATAAATTAAATAAATATATATATATATAT